ATTACCCGACCACGTACATCTGTAACAGTTACAATAGTATTGTTGAAACTTGCTTGAACATGAATAACTCCCTTTGGTATTCTACGCGCATTTTTACGTGAACCCGTATGTCTATTCTTACGTGAACCAATTCTTGATATAGTTTTTGCCATATTTTATCATCTCATAAATTTAAGTCAGAGATATGGTATGGATATATCCATTTTATGTCCAAACAGATCCTTTTTTTATTTATTTGGACGTTGGGTACTTTATATTTATAGAGTCCCCCCCCTTTTTTTTTTCTAAAAATTATCCTTGTCTTTGTTTATGTCTGGGGTTGGAACAAATTACTATAATTCGTCCTCGCCGACGGATCAGTCGACATTTTTCACAAATTTTACGGACGGAGGCTCTTATTTTCATATTTGTCGTTCCTTAACTTAATTCTGAATCTCTTTATTGGAAGAAAATAAATTTCTTGAAATTTTTAATTTCGAATTGTATTGTATCTCCACGAAATGAATGTTGCAATTGAGAAAACCTCCTAATCACTATCACTAATCATTCTAGTCGTCAGGGTCGATAAAAAATACGTCCTCTGGTTGAGTCATAATGACTTTCCTCAAATTTGCCTCTAGTTACTGGTAGTTATGTATAATTTATGTAAAAATTAATTATATCGAATCCGTTTTGAAACATAATGTAGAATCCAATTTTCATTATTTAAGCAAATCAAGAGCATACCTTCTGAAATTGATTCAGAAATTAAACTGTAATGAACCCATTTTTGTTCTTTCACTTGGGGCATTAACTAATGTGGGAGGCGTAATAGTAGAAACCTACCTTTTACTCTTGTTTCACAAAAATGAGAGCTCCATATATAATTGGGATATGATAAAGATTACCATATATAGCACAAAATTTCTCCACCGATTCCTTTTAGTCGAGCCTCTCTGTCTGTCATTATACCTTGACAAGTAGAAAGAATTACAACCCCCATCCCGCCTAAAATTCTCGGGATTCCTTGATAGTTAGAATATATTCGTAGACCAGGTCGACTGATCCGTTTTAAATTTAAAACAGTTCTATCTGGTCCCTTCCTATTTCTTCTATGTCGTAGGGTTAAAACTAAAAAATATTTGGTGCTTTCCTGATGTTTCCTCATGTTTTCAATAAAACCTTCTCGTAAAAGGATTTTAACAATGTTTTCACTGATGTTAGTATAGGGTATTCGAACTGTTCTTTTTATATTCATGTCAGCATTTCGTATATAGGTTAGTAGGTTACCAATAGTGTCTTTACTCATAATAAACTAAGATTTTAATTGTTCCCGAATTTTGATATAATCAACATGCTCTTTTTGAATTATTTCTGAATTTTTAAACATTTATGAATTATTAAAGGCATATACATGAGACACAAACAATCTACTAAATGAACTTAAATCTACTAATTAATCAATTTAATTCAAATACTATAAACTGGAAAACTGTATTATGTCCTAATCTTATAATACTTCAGGCGCTAATGAAACTATTTTAGTGAAATTTAACTGTCTTAATTCCCGGGCAATTGCCCCAAAAATTCGAGTTCCTTTTGGGTTTCCTTCTTGATCAATAATAACTGCAGCATTGTCATCATATCGTATTATCATACCATTTTTACGTTTGAGTACTTTACAAGTACGTACAATTACGGCTCTGATCACTTCTGATCTTTCTAGCGGTGTATTTGGTATTGCTTCCTTAATTACAGCAACAACAACGTCACCAATTTGAGCATATCGTCGATTACTAGCTCCTATAATTCGAATACACATTAATTTTCTGGCTCCGCTGTTATCCGCTACATTCAAATGGGTTTGAGGTTGAATCATATTTATTTCTTGTTTCAATGCAAAGGCGACGTAAAAAAAAAAGGAAATATTGTTTATTCAAAAGAAAAAAAGAAACCTACAAGTGTTTTTTTTCATCCGAAAAATATCTTTCTTTTGGTTTTCCACTCCTATCCTGAAATAATGAATTGAGTTCGTATAGGCATTTTTGACGCCGCTATTGAAATAGCTCTTCTGGCTATATTTTCTGGTACTCCGCTCATTTCATAAAGTATTCTACCTGGTTTAATGACAGCTACCCAATATTCAGGAGATCCTTTTCCTGAACCCATACGTGTTTCTGTAGGTCTTACTGTAACTGGTTTGTCTGGAAATATACGTACCCATATTTTTCCGCCGCGGCGCGCGTTTCGTGTCATTCCTCGTCGCCCTGCTTCTATTTGTCTAGATGTGATCCAAGCAGGTTCAAGCGCTTGAAGGGCATATCGACCAAAGCAAATATGATTTCCTCGATAAGATATTCCTTTCATTCTTCCTCTATGGTGTTTACGAAATCGGGTTCTTTTGGGGTTATAGTTGATGGTTATTTCCATCTCTATTACAGAACTGGACATGATAGTTTCATCTCATCCAGCTCCTCGCGAACGAAACGATTATAAAATAATATACATCTATTTAATGAAT